ATAAACCTAGTCTGATTCACGTGGCAAAGGGCATTCCTTGTCCCCTTCTTATACTAGTGATTCATTTCCTGCAAAACCTTCCACCAGCAGCCGATTCCTCCTGCTTTTCTGGGGCATCCATATAATATATGTATCTTCCCTCTGTCCATCAATCCTCTTCTCTGCCCTTTTTTATACTATGCGTGGCATGCCTCCTGCTCGTATCTTAACTGGGCAACCTTCTCTTGCAAACAATCCCTTCGTCGCTAACACCGGTTATTTCGAAACAACCTCTGCTCGTACATTAATGCCTTCCTCCAAGAGCTAACTCGCCGGCACTTGGCTGGGGATCAATAACTACTTATATAAGGTATACCACCATCGGCAACTGATTCAACTCTTGGTCACATTCAACCATCAAGAAATCATCCACCATTTAAACGGGTTTTCACTCTTTCGGGCGATTGAGAAAAAGAAGATTATGGGAGAAAGAAAGAACTCCACTTGTTATATATGAGATTTTCCTTATAGTAATAGAGAGTCTCTCTCATCCCTGGCTCGGAGTGGTTCAATGCCATGTGCTTTCCGAAACGGACGGTAGTCGACTTTAGGCAAACAGAGGCGCTTAGATGATAGTTACGTTACGCTTGCTGGGCTGGGCCCACTTATTCATAGTTCCGTCAACTAGCGCACTCCTGCTTGAAAGCTGCAAAGGGGGATTACGGGCTGACAAGTACTTAGAAGAAAGAAGAGTTTTTGAAATGAGTTGAAAAGCGGAGCAAATGGAGGAGGAGTTGGCTTGTTTGTAGCATAGAGCTTTGCTCTTCGTCTTCCGGGCCTTTAATAATGAATTCTGAAAAAATGCTTTGACGTCTACATCAAGCAATTGTGGAGTGCTACTGGTCGGTGCTTTCTTCTTGTATTATGGGAAAGGCGCACTTAGAACCACTCCTATCGTAGTGGTTTCCTTCTTCACTCTTGGTATATATAAGCCACTTAACGCGAGACTTATCCTGGTTAAGCAAAAAGGGCATTTCAGTTCGGTTGGTTTGGCCGGGGGCAAGCAGATCGCACAAGCAAGAACACTAGGAGCATTCTTTTTGTATATTATATCTGTATATTATAGGTGTAGTTTTCAGTCTCAGTCCCTATGCTTCGCCCCTTCTTTAAGTTAAGTTGAATGCCCTGCTGCACCTTCCTAAGTAACAGGTCTCCCGGGACTTCCTTCTTATACGTACGAAACGTATCCTGTCTCAAACGGATCTCTCTCTTAACATAACACCGTTGGCTTTATTTCTGTCTGACTCGCAGAAAGAAAGAGTACGCTAGCTAGCGCGCTAGAACTAGCATCGCCTCAAACAACCACCCCTTCCTCCTTTGGTGGCTCTGCAGCCTGTGCCTGCCTCCCTGAGCTCCAATTGCTTACAAAGCAACACCGATTGATGAGTTTGGAGCCCGCCCTTCTCCTTGACTTGTATTACCCTCCTCAACCACTGCCAACCTGTAAGGTCGCTCTCAAAGAAGTCTCGCCTCACCTACGCAATTATGCTATGCCTTGAGCTGACCTGGTACGACCGGACTGAGTCTGTATATCTAATTCACTCACTATCATGTGGTGTAAAAACAACTAGCGTGAAAGAGCTTGACTTTAAAACCGTTGAAACCGAAAGCTATTAGTGATATGCCCCTCCCTTAGTTTCGGATTCACAACCCTGCTTGAGCCTACGCCCCCCTTATCTGTGAAACCTGTCTGGCTTGAAGGTTTAGCCTATTACGGAGGAAATGTGCTATGAGAATTTATACTAGAGCAGCGCTACAAATCGCTTCGAAATGCCCACCTGTTAAGGAAGGCTCACTACTGTTCTTCATTTGCCGGGTCAACGGAGCTAGGATGTCATTTCAGCCTTTAGCTCTTCACCAGAGCTACTGCTTTGATTGATGCAAATGATGCTTTGGATGCTTCCTTCGTACGATGCTTCGTCTTTCCGTCAACCCCCCAGAATCCTATTCATGCCCATCCCCGTCCTAATCCTACCGCTAAGATTCTAAATCTTCTTCATCTCCGACATCTCAACCTTGCGGTTCCTTTCTCTCTGTCGGATCTTGATTTGCCAATGGCCCTTAGGAAAGGAAATAGGCGATGTACTCATCATCCCATTAGTAAAGTTCTATCGTATTGTACCCTGTCTCCTTATTACAGGGCTTTAGTGTTCGCCATCTCCAACCGCAAAGGGGATATTCTACTTAGAGCCTACCTGACTTGGCTAGCTACCGAGCCCGTACCGGCACAATCCGTTTTCTCTAAGCCAAGCCTAGTTCCATGTACCTGTAACCCGGAACAGCAGAAGTGCTTTTCTCTAAACTTGACTTTCACTCTTCCTGCTTGCCGAACGAAAAGAAAGAATGTTTCACTTTCTATACCGCCGGCATGGCTCTGTCTTGTTCGTTGCGATTTTGAACGTCAAAGGCAGTTTTAACGACCTTCTAAGAACACTGGTTTTTTAGAGCGGACGGGAACAGAAGCAAGGATACGAAGTCAAGTCACTTAGTGTGCCGAAAGGGACTCAGGATGTGTAACAGAAGAGAGAAAGCTTCTATATAGAGGTCTTTATAGGGCACTGGATACCTGGATAAGCATCATATATAACTAAATCTCCATCTCGAACCCTACTACCGACAGGTCAAAAATCCAGTGCTAGTTGTTTAGGATCCACCATCTACGGAGGCACAAGCAGCATCTAAGCAAGGAGAGGCACGCCCGCAAAGTCAGAGCAAGTTTAGGTGGGAACAAGAAGCGGAGAACAAGACAGGAAGACAGACGGTTCGGAGAAAGCAGTAAGGCAGAAGGACAAGAAAAGGACGGTCAAGCAGGCCGAAAGAAGCCTTGTTCGGTCTCTTGTTGAAGTGGTGACTCACCTGCAACATAAGTTTTGCAAACCTGGGTTAATTCCACTTTCCACTGGACGAAGGCAAAAATAAAAAGATAGAATACGACGGGTTTTCTGGCGTATAAAGAAAGAATGACACGATCATCTAGCCTTGGTCCTCTCATCATCTGATTCCCGAAAGGCAGAACTGAAGAACGCACTGTTTGGGAGTAGGCATGACCCCTCTTCTTTCTTTAGACTATCGTTTTTTGTTTTCCGGATGTGGATTGAGCATTTTGTTGAGTATTGTTTTTGCGCTTGTTAACCTTCTTCTTTTTGACCGGACAACTGGATGCGCGAATCTTGCTCTACCACCCCTTTCTTTTTAAAGAAAAAACTTTAGTGAATGGCTAAGAGGAAGTGCCTCTGGTATTTCAGTTTCGACATGGCCTTGATCTTCTGGTGAAGTGGCAGTAATGTGAGCCTTATCCAATTCCTTTTCCAACCAAGGATACTGGTGAGTCTGACCGAGGAGAAGGACGTCTATCTTGGCTGTCTAGCTATGACTAAAAAACCTACTTGTGACAACTCAACACTGGAAGCTTTGATGATACTTTTTTGCCCGCACACGACCATAAGCTGTCTTTGCTTATTTCCTTGCTTAGCTACCCTCGAATGATTTGGTACGCGCTTGCCGGCCCCTCACCCCTATTAGTTAGTAAAGCTTGGATGCCGATCAGTGGCCTATTTACCGAATCATGATTTTTTTTAGTCCTATTTTTGCAAACGAATAAGACGGTGCTGATTCCGATGTATTCTATTTCTATGACATTGAGTCTACCTTTTTCTTTTTTTCTTGTATATGACCTCTTGTACAGTCTTTTTTCAGGCATTGATTTCATCTTGATTTAAATCCTGGCGATTTTACCAAACCGTTCTTCCGGCGAGGTGGTGTAATTAGAGCCTTCTTCGGCACCAAGACCCTTTAGAGAAAGGGGCGAGGCACAAGAGGATGTACTGGGCCAACCATGACCTTTTCGAGCAGCTCTTTCAATTGCCGCCTAATCTCCTCATTGGCCAATGTCGACGTCCTGTAACGCCGTTGGGTAAGAAAGCTCCCTGTGTGAGTTCAATCGAGTGTGCTCCAAGCTGCTACAGGCTTTCAATCCAAATCAGCTACAGCTAAATGAAACCAAAAGCAAAGCTTGAAAGCTCAATTCCTAGCTGCTACAGCTAAATCTAAGGCTACTACCTTAGCTGTTCTAGTAGCTCCTTTGATTTAGCGTAGGGAAGGTGGAAGCTCTATAGGACAATTGCTTTGGGCTATTTTGAAGCTATGCTATATAGGAAGAGATAGCAGCGGCTGGCTACTAGCTTTGCTTTTGCTATTAGCTCCTGCTAGTGCTAGTAGTTAGCTTTAGGAGCCATTTTCAAGCTGTAGAATAGCAAAATAGCGTTGCTTTAGTAGCTGTGTACAACCAAGCAGGCAAAGCTAGTAAGTAGCCTTTTTGTTTCTATAGCTTCACGCCCCCTACCCTATGGTAAAGAAGAGGAACTAAGGGGTTTACAGGTACTATATTTCGGCTTATAGAGCTTCTTTTTAGCCCTATGCTAAAGCAAAGCCCTATCCCGCCTATGCCTATGCCTCAAGTAAATAAATAAGCTAATAGCAACTGCGCGTTGTAGCCGTTTTTGATTGAAAGGTAGCTGTAGCTTCAAAGCCAAAGAGGAAGTTTCTTCTGATTTTAAGGGTTCCGCTGTAGCAGCAAAGAAGAAGGCAATTTCTGCTGCTAAAATAAGATAAGTTTCAATACCAAAGGAGTGAACTTCACTATAAAGGCTATAGAAGTGCATCACTAGTTTATATAAAATGAAGGAAATGAAAAAGGTTATTCATAGTATATAGAACGCCTGATTACTCCCATCTCCTTTTACTTACGCATTTCCAATCAAATCATGATCCCATCTCGATCAATTTCGCATTGATCAGGGCGAGCGCTCTAGTCCCCAGACGACTTTCTTCAACCGCCCCTGTTCCAACAGCTACAGATAATAAAAGTTAAGGTTATTCCTCTTCATCAGCCAATTCCCGACCGCCTTGCTTAGCGCAAGCACTAAGCAAGTAACCCCAGAGTATCATGAACGCAGAGCGCCGACTGTAACAACCGTGATGCTGTCGCGTAACAGAAAGACAGAAATCTATGAAGCAGCTTAAATCGTTTCAAGGGTGAGGTTTGGAACCCAGTAACTTTACACCTAGCGGGAGTCGTGGAATAGCATAGCTATGATCAATTGAAGAAGAAAAGAAATGGATCGAATAGGAATTCTCATTGACCTACTTAACTCAGTGGTTAGAGTCTTCCATACGGCATCGGTTCGCGATCCAATAGTAGGGAAGTTATGCATGAACGTAATGCTCATAATTTCCCTCTAGACCTAGCTGCTGTTGAAGTCTTAGTCTTTTCTTGGAATTGACTTAGTGAGAGCACCCAAGTCGGGACAAGAAGGATATGAATTTTCGTACGAGCGAACTTCGTAACGAGAGAAAGCTTCCTTGAGTCGTTGTCCAAGCATGAACTGCGCAGCCCCTTGCTCTAGTTGAGTTACTTTGCCCCTTCCTCACGCTCTGTTAATCGGGAGAGGTATAGCTATAGCCAGGTGTTCCTCTGGTTATTCCTTTTTAGTAGAATGAATTGTTTTTCTCACCCAAAAAGATCTCTGCAGGGCTACCGCCTGTTTAAGTATCATAAAAAAGTACAAATAGGGCCTCTTTCTCGGACCTCTCAGATATAGAAGACATTGGGGATGCAAAAAGTGAGTTTCTCGGTAAGGAACTTTCATGGCTTTCATATAGAGATGTTGAAAGTCCATACTTTTGGTGGGTCAACTCGGCTTACAGCGGTTAGGAATGGAAAAGATGAGGCTGTTTTTGTCCTTCCAATCACGGTTACAAGCGAAGCAAACAACTAAGCCGGCGAAGCTGCAGTCTAAGCTTTAGCGGTTCCAACCTCTGATCTATATAGCTCCTGATGGAATATCAATTGTAATGAACGGATTTCTTCTAGGTTTCGTATCGGAACGGCACTTTAATATAATGATAAAAATCTCGTAGTCAACCATCTTGTATTTTGATTAACCACTAAAGAGATATGTCTAACCTTGCTAACGCGAAGTGCGTCTTCCCGCGAAACAAGATGGCACGGCCCGAGTCGACAACAAATGGTTACCCACCCACAGGGCTTTACGTTTTGTTCGGATCATGATGTCGTACTGAGCTCCAACCCTTTCTTTCCTTCTTACCACAAAAGATCATGTTTCTTTCACTGCATTTCTTCGTCTTTCATTCCCATTTGAATCAAAGAGTACTATAATTAAGTAAGTAGTTTTTCTGTTGCATTCTTGTGATCAATAGCAGATGCCCAACCCAAAGGGCGGGGGGCTTTACCCGACCCTCGGATGCATCTATCCTAGTAAAAGACATAAATTAGATTATCGCAGTTCGGAAATTCATATACGTAAGGGCCCTGGCCGAAGGTGCCTTAGGTCAGAAAGGGGTAGGTCAACTACAGATAGAGACACCTCGCCTCCGGCTGTTGTTGAGAGCTAGTTCTTCTTGTTCCTGGAAAAAAGAGTAATCCGCATAGGCCGACTAAAGGCTTTCACTCCCGACCTTCTTGTTCGTAAGCATTGGGAGATAGATATAAGTTCCGAACAAGCCCTTTCTTAGATAGCTTCGTGCCCATTCCAGTTAAAGTATTCTACGGGCAGCTCAACCAAAGTAGGTCAACTTAAGCCTTTTCCGCTTGAGTATCTAAATCTGTTGAATCAATGGATGCCACGGCGGCGATCGAAGACTGGGAAATAGTTGTAAAAAAGAACCCCTCGGCACTTGATCAAATAGCTCCGGGAGGTGTACTTTCTCAATCCGACCTTGTCCCTAAAGGAGAGAACTCCGATTCCTCGGTCCCATCAGAATATCCCTATTGGTATAAGTAGAGTAGATTCTAAGCGGGGAGATAGATGCGAATATAGTTTTGATAAAAGAAAAAGAATTGGGCGGTTCCGCCACTCCTTGGGTCGATGGGTCATGTACTCCGGGTATACACATTCTCGGATGTTATGGCCAAATCCTGAACCAGATGAACTCTCCTACGAAAACACATATTTCTTCGCACTTTAAGCCCCGGAAAGATACGTAAGAAACCATAAAAAGCATTCCCCGGAAGCGCCGAGTGGCCATAGAACAGCTTTCCTTGTCCGAGACATCCCCTGTGAATGAGTTACATGAGCATCTCTTCCGGGCTGAAGTGGTTGGCAATATCAGGCTAAGTCTCCGACTCGGTTCAACCTATATGATATAGAAGATCCTAAAATCCGTATGTTTCTAGAGATCTGAAAGAAGCGCTAGGAAATATTCTACTAAATGCACACCTCTCGTGGCAGGGCCAGGTCCTAGTCCTAGATCAGATTATGCCGGCTGCTCTTCAGTGGATGTTACTAATTTTCCCTCAACAGGAACTAATCGATCAACAGCGGATGCAAACTCAAAGATTTAAGGGTCCTGATAAGCCCTATTCTTTTGTTTTGGTAGAGCACAAGTAAATTGCCTTGGGTACAAGTGGTAGCTGCATAAGCAAGCCGATTTGATCGAACAAATATGAGTCTTTCTTTCCACCCCTTTCTTCAAAGAGAATCCCGCTTCGCTCATTCGTAACAAGAAAAAGACTGAACCACAAGGATCTAAGTAGGCATCTTTTGTTGATGTTCACGAGACGAAGTCCTTAGATCGTGGATGGAGTTGGAGAATACATAGGTCAAGACAAGAATAGATTGATGTAACATAAGTGGTCGCCTTCATAAGGGTAAGGTTTCAGCGCAAAAAGATTACGCCCCCATATCTCTATCTCTCTACCCGGAGCCCTCCTATTCATATATCGGTGCGAAAAAGCCGCCTTCTTTTTTTTATCAGTTGGAAATTTGTCAGTCGAGCTAGTAACCGTTTCCCGTAAGTGAGACGAACTTAGAAGGGATTTGCATTCTCCTTTCCGCTTCTACAATCGGGAATAGGTCTGAGGTCAACTGTACTCTAATAGGTTTTAACTGCTTGGGCAACGCTCATCCCTTGTTTAAGGAATCGCTTCTTTTAATAGTATCTTTCTCCTTTGCCCGTGAATCCCTTCTCTTTCTTTTCATTCCAGTAAAAAGTCTTATACGGTCTGGCCTGTCCATTAGTTCTTCTCTATTGCTTCTTTGATTTAGTAGAAAGCCCGGTTTAAACCATCTCATAGGTCGTCCTCACTCAGTACGATAGGTTAATTCTAATGCGGATATCGGCCTTATTTCAGCGGATCTGTGCAAATAATCGATTATAGTAAGGGTTTTCTAAGATTATAATATAAAGGTCTCATCGGTCCTTATTTTTATTTAATAGTTCGATTCCCGGCCCCGGTCATCTTTCTTCTAGCTTTTTGTTCTGTCTGGCGATTCCTTTAAAAAAATATGTTCTACGTCCCCTGTTAGTGTTGGTCCTGTCCCGTACTCTATCTATCGATCTTATCTTAAGTGGATCAATCGCTTTTTCGGAACTCTTCCCTTGCTTGCTTCACTTCATCTCGCCTATAGTTCGATAGTATGGCACATTCTTTCTTTAGTAACAAACTGTAGTAAAAAGGCTTGTTCAAACAAACAAAAGATCAGAGGCGGTCAATGAACTATTGATTTGAAAGCGTAATCCGGGCCAATATTTCAAAGCGCGGCAAAGGCTTCTCTTCTGTAACTGTGGAAAAGGCTGTGCCTAAATTCTTTTTTGTAATTGTAAATAGAGCGACTTTCCCTCTTCTGCCTTCCGTCGCCTTAAGACTCAAAGCGGTGATCCAAGAAGTTCCCTTAATGATAGTGAACTGAGGTTTTGAAAATACTCGTCCAAAGCGTCAAGTAGGAATGATCGGTGAAATCAGCCTTCCTTGCCTTACCGACTTAAAGCAGTTAATAATATCTGTCTGCCTGCCTCAATGCTCGCTGACTTACTGGCCACGTTACTGAGTTCCTAGGAACGAGCAAGGAAGAATGCCGCTGCTGATAGATCCCGCCCAGATCAAGAGCGGGATCTTTTAGAAACAAAATTTTAGTGGTCGCTATTGCGGCCCTCGCTCTCAAGACTGTCGAAGATAGCATTGAGACTTTTCAATGAATACCTCGACTGATCTAGAAAAACAAGTTAGTTCCAGAGGCATCTTCCATTCATCTCGATTTGGGTTTTTCCGCACCATATTTTGATCTGCCTCTTCTTCGATCCGGAATTCCCAGCAAATCCTTGACTCCTCGAATACAATGGAATTTCACACCTGGCAAATCTTTCACTCTACCTCCTCTTATTAACACCATAGAATGTTCCTGCAAATTATGACCTTCGCCTGGAATGTGAGCAAATATATCATGTCGATTGCTCAAACGTACTTTGGCTATCTTACGTGGAGCTGAATTAGGTTTTTTCGGTGTTCTCGTTGAAACACGCGGGCATACTCCTTGCTTCTGGGGACATTGATCCGAAGCTCGAGTACGGTCCGTGCGCCGTTTTTCTTCTCTACCATGACGAATCAATTGATTTAATGTGGGCATCGCTCTTTCCTTTGTCCTTTCCCCCGATTTTTGCCCTATCACTAGTGATTACTCCCGATCCGAAGCACCCCTTTTCCATTCATAGAGAGATCCGATCGTCAAAATCAATAAAAAGGCCATCATGGACCAAGATCCAAACGGATCAATCTTGTTGAGAGGTACTGCCCAAGGAAAGGAAAAGGTTACTTCCGGATCAAGGATAATAAATAAAATTGAAACAAGATAAAATCGTATATCGAAACGACTTCTGGCATCACCGAAAGGATCGAAACCACATTCATAGGCCGACAATTTTTCTGGATAGGTTGAACTATTGGAAGCAAATGGAAAAGGAACACCGAGTGGGATCAAAGAAACTAGCGGACTGATCGCTAAATAGATACAAATAGGTGCAAATTCTGACATCACCACAGCCCACTTGGTTCTTTCGCTCCTTGCTCGCGGAGCGGCATAACGGAAAAAAAAATAAGAAAGAGATTCTTCCCTAAGAGCTTGTCCAGTACCAGAAATGCA